TGACCAAACCATATAGTTTCCTTTGTTTATTGCGGGGCATATATACTTTATTTATCGACTCTACTTAAATTTTTTTCTTTAATTTATTTAGTTAGTATAACTCTAACTATTACGCTTAGACAAATTCTCTTGTTTTCACCTAGGATTCTTGCTAAAAAAGGCGACTTCCAAATAACAAAATAAGAATTCTATATTTCTTTTTTCTTTAAGAATTTCGAACTTCGTATTATTTGCAATTTTTTTCTAGAAAAATAATAGATTTCTTTTTTTTTTTTCTTTTTTATCAGGAGTTCTTTTTGGCGTTTTTTTTCTTAGTGATTTTGAATATAACATCAAATAGAAGATAATGGATCGGTATTTCAATCTCCGGATTTCAAATATCTTAATCTTAGTGTTGTTATATTCCGTTTATTAGATTAAAAAAAAAAATCTGGTTGGGTTTTTCTCTTTATTGAATACAGAAAAAGAAAAGCATTGCCTTTTTGTTGTTCTTCGCTAGGTGTAGGTAAGGTATACGAAGAAAAGGCTTAAGTTTCATTGTTGACAATGAAACTTACCAAAGAGATTCGTTTGTTTTTCAACAAACTTCGGTTTGTCCACAAATCCATCGGGTTATTCCCTAGGTATACGTCAATTATTCTTTGGAGTTTTTGACCAGGCTCATGTTATGATTTTTACTTATTAAATTCATTAAAGTTAGGTAGACCAAAGACAAGTAGTATCAAGAACTTAAACTTTACCCCTTGATCGAGGATAGGAAATTTTATATAGAATTTTCCTCCGAAGATTAATCACGAAAGGTTGATTCGTTTATCCACGATTGGATAAATATTTATTCGATCCATCCATTCAAATCAAACAAATCAAATTTGTTTTTCTTTAGGTTTTCTATTCTTCTTTAAATTCAAATGATTCTCGTGAGTGATTTTTGTGGAATCATTTGGTTTGGATGAACCCACCGGTCAGTTACAAGCAACAAACAAGAATGAAGAAATTCAAATTATACAATTTTGTATTTCCAATTTGCATTTTATAGGGCTCTAGGGCTATACGGACTCGAACCGTAGACCTTCTCGGTAAAACAGACCAAACTTATTATTATCAAAATGATCTGAACTGTTTCAAAGACCCAACATGCATTTTTTTTTGCATTGGGCTCTTTCATTAACTGATAGAAATATCAGCCAATCCGCCATATTTTTTCTTAACATAAAAATAAGATAAGGAGATGGCTCCACGTGCTCTGATTCATTATTTTGGATTCTGATCCAGGAGCACTACCAAAGTGTTTCAAAGGTGGGATTATCTTGACGTAGGTTTGCCTTTGGCCTAGATCATTGTTAGTTAAATGAAGTCTCTATCGTTCGGCTTAAAAAATAAAATACGAAACTTCATACACCTTAAAGTTCATAGGACGAAAAGAGATTTGTTGAGGGCCTTGTACTCATTATGCCTAGCATTGAATGTACTGGTATTCACCTTATCAATATCTCAAATCAATGGTGGGATCTGCTTGGTACCTAAAAGGGGCACCCAAATCAGACCAAACCCTTTGTTTGTCAGGCTATTGTTCCCCAAAAGTTATGGAGTAAGACATTGATTTCTCAATAAGATCCAATTTTTTGATTGTATGACGGACTCCTTTGAAAATCATTGGCGCGCGTGTAAACGAGGTGCTCTACCAACTGAGCTATAGCCCTTACTTAATGCTTGTAATGCCTATTTTATCATGTATATAATTTCTTGTCAAGATGAATATTCTATAATTGAACATCCCAATTTTTGGAGTGGTCTTGCTTAGATTAGTATTGCTTAGAAGTAATATGATATTTATAATCCATCGACGGGATGGGTTCCATTTGGTTTTCTTTCAGATGAGAAATGGCCTACTTAACTCAGCGGTTAGAGTATCGCTTTCATACGGCGGGAGTCATTGGTTCAAATCCAATAGTAGGTAGAACTTATTAGATACCGGAGTCAATGGTATCTAATAAGTTTTTTGCCCCATTTCTTTCTTTTTTTTTTAATTGCGTTCGATCCAAATTGGATTCTGCTTGCTTGGATTCACTCGACAGAATCCAATCAAAATAGGGTTTCGAAACAGCACTTTTTTAATTATTCGAAAGCCCCAACCAGTTATGAAATCGCATTGACAGCTTCGACTCTTGTCCTAGCTCGTCGTAGAGCTAGATTTGCCTCAATTATTTGTCTCTTTCCTTCCGCTTTTCTCAAATTAGCTTCTGCTATTTCAAGAGTTTGCAGAGCTTCTTTTGGATCAATATCACTCCCCTTTTCCGCATCGTTTACTAAAACAGTGATCTCATTATTGCCTATTCTAGCAAAACCACCCATTAGAGCCATCGTTAACCATTGGTCCTTAAGACGTATTCTCAAAATCCCTATATCTACAGCTGTAGCAATAGGGGCATGGTTTGGTAATACGCCAACTTGACCACTATTCGTAGATAAAATGATTTCTTTCACTTCTGAATCCCAAACA